TTGACTGATATTATATTCGAATCATTATGAATAAGAACACACAAGTGAAGATGGGGAATAACACACCCCGATTGCTGGAAAAGGGTCGTATTAAACTCGATATTCCGATTCATGGAAACTCAGAGGTTCAAGAGGAATCGTCATACGCGCACTTTTGGACTCAGTGCGAGAGTTCCGAGGCGTTGCAGTATAACCAAGAGTTCAAAACGGATCTGAACGTTTGTAACCACTGCAACTCTCATCTCAAAGTCAAGAGTTCTGACAGAATTGACTTTGTTGTCGATTCGAAAACTTTTGATTCGATGGATCAAGGCTTGTCCTGTGTGGATCCCTTTGAGTGGGATTCAGAGGAAGCTCTTTTTCAAGAGAACTTTTGGCAATCTGTACAAAACGAGATTACTAATAATGAATTTTTTTCCTCTGGTGTGGAGAAGAAGGGGGATGGGAACGAGGAAAGGCCCCCGGATTCAGAAGATCCATGTGGGTACCCTCATTCCTCCTGGAAAATCTTTCAGTCCAGTCTTAGATTTGTAAGCGGTGATCCCGATTTCAATCCATATATACAGACGTGTAAGGTGTTTCATGAGGAGTTTAGAAACTGGTACTTAAGGCAGAATAAGGAGTTTTTCGAGGAGGTTAGAAAAAGGCACTCAAGGCGGAATGAGGACGTTCGAGAGGAAAGGAGGCTGCTAGATTCTGCAGTTCTTTTCTGTTTCGTAGAATTTCTGCGCAACATCTGGGATGAAGAAAATACGCTATTGGATCGGGTATTCGGTAGGTCTAGGCGGGAGTCTTTGTTATGGAACCTGAACCTGCTGACGTTGCTTTTTTATAACGACTCTTCAGAATACAAATCTGAAGAGAACAAATCGGAAGACTCTTCAGAGCACAAGGCCGATTCTACAGAATCAGGGCTTTGGGAAAGTACAGCCCAAAAATCAGAGAAACAGGACGAAGACGAGAAGAAAACTATTGAGGATCTAGACCTAGAGAAGTATAAAGAGGAGCAAGAAGCCTTCGAAAATTTAGATTTAGAAGATGCCTTATCAAGACCGTATCTTTGATTATAAAAAAGACACGGGATTGCCTGAAGCTATTCAAACATGCAAAGGTCAGCTAAACGCTATTCCTTTCTTTTTTGGGGCTATGGAGTTTTGGTTTATGGGGGGTAGTATGGGATCCGTAGTAGGTTAGAGAATTGCCCGTTTAGTCGAATCTGCTAGCAATAGAGTTTGACCTATGGTTCGAGTGTGTGCTTCCGGGGGGGCGCGCATGCAAGAAGGAAGTTATAGCTTGATGCAAATGGCTAAAATATCTGGCACTTTGCATTCTTTTCGCAAAGAGGCAAATAAAAAGCTCAAATTACTCTACTTAGCACTCCTTGCATCTCTGACTACTGGTGGGGTGGTTGCTAGTTTTGGTATGTTGGGCGATCTCATTATTGGTGAACCCAACTCAACCTTTGCATTTCCAGGTAAAAGAGTAATTGAGGAAACATTGAAGGTGCTAGTACCCGAAGGTTCACAAGAGGCTGAACCTCTATTCGAAGCGGGTGTACTCGATCAAATCGTACCGCGTATCCTCTTAAAGGGTGTTTTTACCCACTTATTTGAGTTGCACGCTTTTTTTTCTTTGAATCAAAATGCAATGAACAACCAAGTCTTTACTTGATTGTTCAAGGTACGCGATCCAATAAAAAATCGAGTAAGTTAGAGCCTTTTTTTAACTTATATTAACAAGAGAAAGCGACCTTCGGAGAAATGAAGCAAGGCAAAGAGAATTTCATGCTCTTTGTCTTGCGTATCTGGATAGAATTATCCATATTGAATTTCTAATTCAAACGTCCTTCTATATCTTTCCAGTGGTGAAAATCCTCATTCTTTTTATTAAGAATCTTTGTTGTTGAATTGGAGAAGATTTCTCGGGAATTTGAAAGAAACTCTTTCTTTATTAATATGAAATGAATTTCTTAAATGAAAATGAGAAGACAAGAACAATAGAATAATAATAGATTAAAAGAATAATCATGAGATAATAATGAGAATCAAAATGTAAAGTAGATTAGTCTACATCTATCTCATGTAGAAATAGGAAGAAGTCCTTTTATTTAGTTCTACATTCCTTGCACTTATTATACATACCCACTTCATTATCCTTAGTATCATTTTATATGAAATACGCATTAGAATTCTTTCAAATTAGGATACCTTTTTAACATAACAATAATAGGGACAAATCTTAGGTCAAACAAATAGGTAAAAATAGGAAATCGAGTCAGCCCATTCTATGACAACTTTCAATAACTTACCCTCCATTTTAGTGCCTTTAGTAGGCCTAGTATTTCCGGCATTTGCAATGGCTTCTTTATTTCTTCATGTTCAAAAAAACAAGATTTTGTAGATCCGATGGAGCAAAATCTTTTCTATTTTTTTTCAATTCAAGACTGAAATATAACATAGATATTCGATTTAGTAGAATATGATAGAACATGTGGCTTTCCTCGAAGAGAAATGGCAGAAGTCTTGTGCATGTACAAAGATGCTCTATCGTGAAATGAATTCTAGTTTTTTTTATTGACAAAGTCACAAGTAAAATGAAATTGATTTAGGTTATTCTTCCAATAAAAAAGTGAAAGCGGGTCTAGTATGAGTTGTCGATCTGAAAATCTATGGCTAGAACTTATAGCGGGGTCTCGAAAAACAAGTAATTTGATCTGGGCTCTTATCCTTTTTTTAGGTTCATTCGCATTCTTATTGGTTGGAACTTCCAGTTATCTTGGCAGAAATTGGATATCTTTATTTCCGTCTCAGCAAATTCTTTTTTTCCCCCAAGGGGTCGTGATGTCTTTCTATGGAATCGCGGGTCTCTTTATAAGCTCTTATTTGTGGTGCACAATTTCATGGAATGTAGGTAGTGGTTATGATCGATTCGATAGAAAAGAAGGAATAGTGTGTATCTTTCGTTGGGGATTCCCCGGAAGAAATCGTCGTATCTTCTTACGATTCCTTATGAAAGAAATTCAGTCTATCCGAATAGAAGCTAGAGAGGGTTTTGATGCTCGTCGTATCCTTTATATGGAAATCAGAGGTCAGGGGACCATTCCCTTAACCCGTACTGCCGAAAATTGGACTCCACGCGAAATTGAGCAAAAGGCTGCTGAATTAGCCTATTTCTTGCGTGTCCCGATGGAAGTCTTTTGAAAGAAATGAACCGAAGAAATGCTTTCGGCAGCAGGGAAGAAACGTATGGATGTTCTTTAGAAATCTTTTTTTCTGCATAACCTAATTGAAGTTTATTCAAAATCAAATAAGCATTCATTATTCAAAAATCACGGATGAAAAAATGAAAAAAAAAAGAACCACTCCCTTTCTATATCTTGCATCTATAGTCTTTTTACCCTGGTGGATCTCTCTCTTATTTAAGAAAAGTCTAGAATCTTGGGTTACTAATTGGTTGAATATCAGTCAATCCGAAACTTTTTTGAATGATATTCAAGAAAAAAGGCTTATAGAAAAATTCAGAGAATTAGAGGAACTCCTTCTCTTGGACGAAATGCTAAAGGAATGTCCGAAACTAGATCTACAAAAGTTTCGTATAGGAATCCACAAAGAAACGATCCAATTGATGAATATGTACAATGAGGATCGTATCCATACGATTTTGCACTTCTCGACAAATATCATCTCTTTCGTTATTCTAAGTGTTTGTTCTATTCTGGGTAATGAAGAACTTGTTATTCTGAACTCTTGGATGAAAGAATTCTTATATAATTTAAGCGACACAAAAAAAGCCTTCTGTCTTGTTTTATTAACTGATTTTTGTTTCGGATTCCATTCGGTCAGTGGTTGGGAATTACTAATTGACTCCGTCTTTGGATTTATTCATAACGATCTAATGAGATCTCTTCTTGGTTCCCTTTTACCATCCCTTTTACATACCTTTTTTAATTGTTGGACCTTCCATTATTTAAACTGTGTATCCCCGTCACTTGTAGTGCTTTATGATTCAATAGTTGAGGGCGACTGAAAAAAGATCTGATCCGACGATACAATTCCCATCTTTATTGCTTTGTACACAAAGCCGTATTTACCCCTTCTACCCCTCTGGAGGTCCTATATTCCAGTAAACTACTTTGGTAAATAGCAGAATTGTAGGTAGGAAACTATACTAGTAACCCACCTCATTTTATTGTAGAAATTTTGAGATCAATGATTGGACCAGGACCATGCAAACTAGAAAGACCCTCTCTTGGATAAAGGAAGAGATTACTCGATCCATTTCCCTATCGCTAATGCTATCTATAATAACTCATGCATCCGTTTCAAATGCATATCCCATTTTTGCGCAGCAAGGTTATGAAAATCCGAGAGAAGCGACTGGGCGTATTGTATGTGCGAATTGTCATTTAGCCAATAAGCCTGTGGATATTGAGGTTCCACAAACGGTACTTCCTGATACTGTATTTGAAGCAGTTGTTCGAATTCCTTACGATCTGCAACTTAAACAAGTTCTTGCTAATGGTAAAAAAGGGGCTTTAAATGTAGGAGCTGTTCTTATTTTACCCGAGGGGTTTGAATTAGCCCCTCCGGATCGTATTTCGCCCGAGATGAAAGAAAAGATAGGCAATCTTCCTTTTCAGAGCTATCGCCCCACTAAAAAAAATATTCTTGTGATAGGTCCTGTTCCTGGTCAAAAATATAGTGAAATCGCCTTTCCTATTCTTTCCCCGAACCCCGATACTAATAAGGATGTTCATTTCTTAAAATATCCCATATATGTAGGCGGGAACAGGGGAAGGGGTCAGATTTATCCTGACGGGAGCAAGAGTAACAATACAGTTTCTAATGCTACAGCAGCGGGTATAGTAAGCAAAATCATACGAAAAGAAAGGGGGGGGTACGAAATAACCATAGCGGATGCATCGAACGGACGTCAAGTGCTTGATATTATCCCTCCAGGACCGGAACTTCTTGTTTCGGAGGGCGAGTCTATCAAAGTGG